AAAGAGTAGTGAATGAGAAAGATAAGGAGTTTTGAACCGCTAACGAAAAAAGAATAAAGAAAAAGGATACGATAAAGAATTAGGGAGCCAAATGGTCTTTTTGGGGATAGAGGGACTTGAACCCTCACGATTTTTGAAATCGACGGATTTTCCTCTTACTATAAATTTCATTGTTGCCGGTATTGACATGTAGAACGGGACTCTATCTTTATTCTCGTCCGATTAATCAGTTCTTCAAAAGATCTATCAGATTATGGAGTGAATGGTTTGATCAATGAATATTCGATTCTTTCTTCAATATGGAATCAATTGACAACAATTCTTCTGTATTATGTATACAGGTTTATCCTTCATCTTTTCTGAAGTTTCGAGAGAAGGATTCCTCTACTAACGTAAGACAATCAACTCCATTCGTTAGAACAGCTTCCATCGAGTCTCTGCACCTATCCTTTTTGATTTTCGCTTTCTGAACCTTTGTTTGTTTTCGGAAAACGTGATTTGGCTCAGGATTGCCCATTTTTATTAATTCCAGGGTTTCTCTGAATTTGAAAGTTCTCACTTAGTAAGTTTCCATACCAAGGCTCAATCCAATTAAGTCCGTAGCGTCTACCGATTTCGCCATATCCCCCTTTTTGAGATGAAAATCTCATTGTGATCTCGTTCCCCTTTTTCTTTCATTTATACCGGAACCGTTGAATTCATTAGATAGATGCCGATTCCTGTCTCGAAAAAGTGTTTTCTCCTCTTTGTCTTTGATTTCTTGTCTATCTTCTTTCATCTTCTATATCTATAGGAGGCTTATATTCGGTCCAATCAAAAACGATTTTATCATTTCTGTATCGGCAATTCAATATAGGTGGATACATACGCTATACATCTGTCTCTCTTCCAGTCATTTCCCCATGAAATTTCGAATACTTGAACGGTCGATTCTTTTTTTTAATATGATTTGATTTTTGAATTCAAAAATCAAATCATATTAAAAAAAAGAATATTTAATTGTGATAAAAAAAATGGAAATTCTATATCGCTAGATTAATCGTTATCTTCTATAATATTTAACAGTTATTTCAAATTCTATATTCTATTCTTTAATATATTCATATTCATTATGAATAGCGAATATGAATAGCTAAGAATTAAAATAGTATAATAGTGAATAGCAAAGATTCTAAGAGTTTATTGAATTCCTATGCATGCCGAATTTATGTTATGTGAGCCTGCTTAGCTCAGAGGTTAGAGCATCGCATTTGTAATGCGATGGTCATCGGTTCGATTCCGATAGTCGGCTTTTCTCTATTTATTTTATTCTATGTTTTACATGATTGATAATGCATCTTTGAAATCAAAGAATATTGAAAAAAAATGTTTTCCTCTTTTGGCAAAAGCCATTGATTTATTATGTGATAGGAATTTCCAATTATCTAACGAAAAGAATCCTTTTCTTTTTCTATATATAGAATATAAAGATCTGGATATTTATCCAACTCATCTCATTATTCTTTAATAGAATAATACTTCAGTAAATTTCGCTTTATTTAGAATTTAGTTCATTTTTAGTTTAGGTTTATTCTGTAGAATGAAATTTCATCAATAAGAATTAATAATTAAATATAAATAAGAAGAAGGAGTCTTTATGTCGCGTTACCGAGGTCCTCGTTTCAAAAAAATACGCCGCCTGGGGGCTTTACCAGGGCTAACTAATAAAAGGCCCAGAGCTGGAAGTGATCTTAGAAACCAATCGCGTTCCGGGAAAAAATCCCAATATCGAATTCGCCTAGAAGAAAAACAAAAATTGCGTTTTCATTATGGTCTTACAGAACGACAATTACTTAAATACGTTCGTATCGCCGGAAAGGCAAAAGGGTCAACAGGTCAGGTTTTACTACAATTACTTGAAATGCGCCTGGATAACATTCTTTTTCGGTTGGGTATGGCTCCGACTATTCCGGGAGCTCGCCAATTAGTTAACCATAGACATATTTTAGTCAATGGTCGTATAGTAGATATACCAAGTTATCGCTGCAAACCCCGAGATACTATTGCGGCGAGGGATGAACAAAAATCTAAAGCTCTAATTCAAAATTCTCTCGATTCATCCCCCCATGAGGAATTGCCAAACCATTTGACTCTTCAACCATTCCAATATAAAGGATTAGTCAATCAAATAATAGATAGTAAATGGGTCGGTTTGAAAATAAATGAATTGCTAGTTGTAGAATATTATTCTCGTCAGACTTAAACCTAACAAAAATAAAATCAACACTAATAAGAATAAGGGTTCGACCCATTTTGCTCCCTTTCGGCGAAGTAAATTAACCTAAGGTTAAGATAAATAAGGGTTTGATCCGGATTTTTCTTCCATTTAGGTATCATAGACCGAGAGGGATATTTTCATTCCTTGTCTACTCTACTCTTTTCTTTACACAGTATTTTCCGTACCACAGCCATTAGGAATAGAGAATCCATATCAAAGAAAGGTCTAACTGTTGGAATAGTC